AGGGCTTATTCGATTTAATCGTACCACGTAATCTTTTAAAAGGTGTTCTGAGTGAGTTATTGGAACTCCATGCTTTCGTTCCCTTGAAACAAAAAAATCAAGAAGTATAATTTTAGGTTTAATTAGTTTATTTGAATTAAAATGAAAATATGAGACTTCATTTTTTACGATATCTTTTTGGAGTCATATTAATGATTAGTCATCAGAATCTTCTCCTTATATCTATAGAGACAAAATTGTCTCTATAGATATAGAGAGTCTTGCATCCTTGTATAATTTACTGAGAATACTCATTATTACTAATAATCCCTGTTGGATCATTCATATCATTTTTGTAGAAAGCTAAAAGAAAAAGAAGTCCATTTATTTAGTTCTATACCTCTTTGCACTTATTCAATACTCAATTATTATATATGTTCACTTATCGCTTATATTAGAGTTTAATTTATTACAAATTAGAATTATTTATTAAATTATTATATTATTATTATATTCTAAAAAAAATACCTTTATAACAATATATAACAGGTACAAATATTAAATAAATCGAGGTATCCATTCTATGACAACTCTCAACTTACCCTCTATTTTTGTGCCCTTAGTGGGCCTAGTTTTTCCGGCAATGGCAATGGCTTCCTTATTTCTTTATATTCAAAAAAACAAGATTTTTTAGATCCGATGGGACTAAATCTCATTTCTTTTTTTTTTCAAGACTTAGATTTGGAACATAACACAGATATCTATTTAGTCTAATATGATAGAAAGAGGGTGCGGCTTCCGCCGAACCTAACCTAAATTAAAGAATTCGTATACATGTCTAAATTCATTTTTTTTTTAGCTATTTTCACAAAGCGATCTGGACTGACATATTCGGCAGATGTATGAAGTGTAAAGTCAATGTATCTAAATGGGTGTAGATCTTTAGAAAGGATCAGAAGCGGGGGAGGTTTTTTCGATCTAAAGAATTAGATCAATGACTTCTAAAGATTCACATTAGAAGAAGGCTAGTTGATGCGAGTTCCCTCGGAAACAAAAAGAGTAAAGTCAAAATTTTTTTATTCTTTAACTTCCAATAAAATAAAACTGGATCTAGTATGAGTTGTCGATCAGAACATATATGGATAGAACTTATAACAGGGTCTCGAAAAACAAGTAATTTCTTTTGGGCCTTTATCCTTTTTTTAGGGTCAGTAGGATTTTTATTGGTTGGAACTTCCAGCTATCTTGGTAGGAATTTAATATCTTTATTTCCATATCAGGAAATCTCTTTTTTTCCACAAGGGATAGTGATGGCTTTCTATGGTAGCGCGGGTCTCTTTATTAGTTCGTATTTGTGGTGCACAATTTCGTGGAATGTGGGGAGTGGTTATGATCGATTCGATAGAAAAGAGGGAATAGTTTGTATTTTTCGTTGGGGATTTCCTGGAAAAAATCGTCGCATTTTCCTACGATTCCTTATGAAAGATATTCAGTCCATAAGAATAGAAGTTAAAGAGGGTATTTATGCCCGCCATGTTCTTTATATGGAAATCAGGGGCCAGGGGGACATTCCCTTGACTCGTACTGATGAGAATTTGACTCCCCGAGAGATTGAACAAAAAGCTGCTGAATTAGCCTATTTCTTGCGCGTACCGATTGAAATTTTTTGAAAAATAAACGACGAACGGTCTTATTTGATTTTGGTATTCTTTTTAGGGGGCGGGGGCGAAACACAAAAAAGGGGGATTCATATCTTGTAATATAACGCATGCTTGATCGAAAGAGGCTATCACATAGAGTCGACGAATAGGGGGGTTCATTAATAATTCAAAGATGAAAAAAATATCAAAAAAGAAAGAATTGACTCCTTTTATATATCTTGCATCTTTAGTATTTTTGCCCTGGTTGATCTCTCTTTTATTTCAAAAGAGTATTGTGGAGTCTTGGGTTACTAATTGGTGGAATACTAGTCAATCTGAAAATTTTATGAATCATATTCAAGAAAAAAGTATTCTAGAAAAATGTATAGAATTAAAGGAACTTTTCTTGTTGGAAGAAATGATAAAAGAATTTTCGGAGACACATCCACAAAAGTGGAGTATAGGAATACAAAAAGAAACAACCCAACTGATCAAGATGTATAATGAAAATTGTATTCATATGATTTTACACTTCTCGACAAATCTAACCTGTTTCTTTATTCTAAGCGGTTATTCTCTTCTGGCTAATAAAGAACTTATTATTTTGAACTCTTGGGTTCAGGAATTCGTCTATAACTTAAGCGACACAATCAAAGCTTTTTCTATTCTTTTATTAACAGATTTATGTATCGGATTCCATTCACCCCACGGTTGGGAACTTCTGCTTAGCTTTGTTTACAAAGATTTGGGATTTGCTTATAATGATCAAATTATATCTGCCCTTGTTTCCACTTTTCCAGTCATTATAGACACAATTTTTAAATATTGGATTTTCCGGTATTTAAATCGTATATCTCCGTCACTTGTAGTTATTTATCATTCAATGAATGATTGAAAAAGGGTTTACTGTAATCTTAATCCAATGCAAATGGTTGTTACTTTCTAAGATAGTAACATAGGAAAAGCGCGTTAAAAATCATATTGACTCTTTCGATCCATCCAGGGTTATATATATATTGAAGTTTAGTTGAGTAAATAGCAGAATCGTGGATAGGCAACTATACCAGAAACCTACCTAATTTATTGTAGAAATTTTCGGGATCAATGATTGGACCATGCAAACTAGAACTATCCTTTCTTGGATAAAGGAACAGATTACTCGATCTATTTCCCTATCCCTCATGATATATATAATAACTCGGACATACATTTCAAATGCATACCCCATTTTTGCACAACAGGGTTATGAAAATCCACGAGAAGCGACTGGGCGTATTGTATGTGCCAATTGCCATTTAGCTAACAAGCCCGTGGATATTGAGGTGCCACAAGCAGTACTTCCTGATACTGTATTTGAGGCAGTTGTTCGAATTCCTTATGATCTCCAAGTGAAACAAGTTCTTGCTAATGGTAAAAAGGGCGGTTTGAATGTAGGAGCTGTTCTTATTTTACCTGAGGGGTTTGAATTAGCCCCCCCCGATCGGATTTCCCCCGAGATGAAAGAAAAGATAGGAAATCTTTCTTTTCAGAGTTATCGCCCTACTAAAAAAAATATTCTTGTGATAGGCCCTGTTCCGGGTCAGAAATATAGTGAAATTACCTTTCCTATTCTTTCCCCCGACCCTGCAACTAATAAAGATGCTCACTTCTTAAAATATCCCATATATGTAGGTGCTAACAGGGGGAGGGGGCAGATTTATCCGGACGGGAGCAAGAGTAATAATACGGTTTATAATGCTACAGCAGCAGGTATAATAAATAAAATTATACGAAAGGAAAAAGGGGGATATGAAATAACTATAGGGGATCCTTCGGATGGGCGTCAAGTAGTTGATATTATTCCTCCCGGACCAGAACTTCTTGTTTCAGAGAGTGAATCTATCAAACTGGATCAACCATTAACAAGTAATCCGAATGTGGGTGGATTTGGTCAGGGAGATGCGGAAATAGTACTTCAAGATCCATTACGTGTTCAAGGTCTTTTGTTCTTCCTGGCATCTGTTATTTTGGCACAAATATTTTTGGTTCTTAAAAAGAAACAGTTTGAGAAGGTTCAATTATCCGAAATGAATTTCTAGGTCCGTGAATTTATCAACATTAAGTTCGTCTAAAAAGGACCCAATTCTTCTTGGAATTTTTGTTATTATAATATAATGAAAAAATAATGCAAAGTCTTTTGTTTACTTGGTTCTATTCGTTTTTCTACGAACTGTCAGTAATTACTTGTCTCGCAGCATGGTTCATAGTACGTATATATATATATATTTTTTTTTTCAATTTCCCTATTCTTTATGTCATGTCCAAGGTGTGATCAGTCAGATTCAAATGAAATATAATATAATGCATCACTTATTTTATATTGTAATCTAATAGAATAAAATTGACTAGATACTAATAGGAAACAGAAATAAGCGGAGAATAGAAAAGAAAGAATAAATGGGGTGAATTTATTTTGTTAGGCAAGACTAGTCGTTTTACTAGTCTTCGACACAAGAAAGGGATTAAAAAATTCTTTTCTTGTGTCGAAATCATAATGATTTTTGATTCTGTTCATCAAAGATTCTTATGTTTAGTTTTGAAGTTTAGCAGAATATGTTTTTACACATAACAAACCGTGGACAATCCAAACCAAAAAATAAAGGGAATTTCTTCAATGAATTACAAAATAAATTCAATTGCGATTAATCGATTAAAGAGAGTGGGGTTTTGAGTATAGAAAATAAAGGGTTTGCATGGTATATGATCTCTAGAAACCCCATGAAATTAATTAATCCCCCTTTTTTCTTTTCTAACTTTGTAAGTTTCAATAGGTACTAGACTAAGAAATTGATGTTAGGAAGTAATCAAGAAAATTCATCAAAATAAAAAGAATCTTTTGGTAAATATCAAAAGTGATCCATTTTGTCATTTATCTGACATCGGAATAAACTGAAATATTATGAAAGCGTGTAAGAACTCAACGGCACCTTACCCATCTTTGTTTTTATGATTCGAGGGGTAAGGTGCCGTTGAGTTCTTACACGCTTTCATATCTACAACTCAGTTCATCTCATTATTACAAGGATGAACCCAATCCTGAATAGGAACCATAAAAGAAAATACCTAGTAAACCGATCACAGCAATACCAGTTACCGTACCTATTATCCAAAGAGGAATCCTTCCAGTAGTATCGGCCATTTACCCCACTTCCCTCCCCATTTTATCAAGTGGTCGTGCTAGAGACATAAACAGCTATGGATAATTATGAGATGAGATCCTTCCGAATGGTATAAGAGAAGTTGGTATTCTCTTTCGTTCTCTTAATTGAAGAAATAATTGGAAAATAAAACAGCAAGTACAAAAATGAGTAATAACCCCCAGTAAAGACTGGTACGATTCAA